TGGAGAACCAGGTACTCAACTAACATTAAGAACTTTCCATACTGGTGGAGTATTCACGGGGGGTACTGCAGAACATGTACGAGCCCCTTATAATGGAAAAATAAAATTCAATGAAGATTTGGTGTATCCTACACGTACACGTCATGGACATCCTGCTTTTCTATGTTCTTTAGACTTGTATGTAACTATTGAGAGTGAAGATATTCTACATAATGTTAATATTCCACCAAAAAGTTTTATTTTAGTTCAAAACGATCAATATGTAGAATCAGAACAAGTTATTGCTGAGATTCGTGCGGGAACATCGACTTTTAATTTTAAAGAGAGGGTTCGAAAACATATTTATTCTGATTCAGAGGGAGAAATCCACTGGAGTACCGATGTGTACCATGTACCTGAATTTACATATGGCAATGTTCATCTCTTACCAAAAACCAGCCATTTATGGATATTATCAGGAAGTTCGTGCAAATCAAATGTAGTCCCTTTTTCCCTTCACAAAGATCAAGATCAACTGAACGTTCATTCTATTTCTAACCTCTCAGTGACTAATGATCATGTGAGACATAAACTCTTTAGTTTTGATCGTTCTGGTAAAAGTATTCTTGATTATGCAGAACTTAATCGAATCATATGTACTGATCATTGTAAGCCCATATATCCGGCCATTCTCTACGAAAATTATGATTTATTGTCAAAGAGGCGGAAAAATAGATTCATTATTCCATTCCAGTCGATTCAAGAACGCGAGAAAGAAAAAATCCACCATTCAGATTCAGGTATCTCGATTGAAATACCCATAAATGGTATTTTCCGTAAAAATAGTATTCTGGCTTATTTCGATGACCCCCGATATAGGAGAAACAGTTCGGGAATCACTAAATACGGTACTATAGAGGTACATTCAATCGTAAAAAAAGAGGATTTGATTGAGTATCAAGGAGGCAAAGAGTTTAAGCCAAGATACCAAATGCAAGTAGATCGATTTTTTTTCATTCCCGAGGAAGTTCATATTTTGCCCGGATCTTCTTCCATAATGGTGCGGAACAATAGTATTATTAGAGTATCTACACGAATCACTTTAAATATAAGAAGCCAAGTAGGCGGATTGGTCCGAATGGAGAGAAAAAAAAGGGGAATTGAACTTAAAATCTTTTCTGGAAATATCTATTTTCCTGGAGAAACAGATAAGATAGTCCGACACAGTGGCATCTTGATACCACCAGGAACGGGAAAAAGAAATTCGAAGGAAAGGGAATCCAAAAAATTAAAAAACTGGCTCTATGTCCAACGGATCACACCTACCAAGAAAAAGTATTTTGTTTTGGTTCGACCTGTAGTCACATATGAAATAGCGGACGGTATAAATTTAGCAACAATTTTTCCCGGGGATCTGTTGCAGGAAAGGGATAATATGAAACTTCGAGTTGTCAATTATATCCTTTATGGAAATGGAAAACCGATTAGGGGAATTTCTGACACAAGTATTCAATTAGTTCGGACTTGTTTAGTATTGAATTGGGACCAAGAAAAAAAAAGTTCTTCTGCCGGAGAGGCCCATGCTTCCTTTGTTGAAGTAAGTACAACTGGTCTGATTCGAGATTTCCTAAGAATCAACGTAGTGAAATCCCCTATTTCGTATACCGGAAAAAGAAACAGTCCATCAAGTTCAGGATTGATCCATGATAATGGATCAGATCACACCAATATTAATCCATTTTATCCCAAGGCAGGGATTCAACAATCCCTTAGCCAAAATCAAGGAACTATTCATACGTTGTTGAATAGAAATAAGGAATTCCAATCTTTGATAATTTTATCATCATCCAATTGTTTTCGAATGGGTCCATTCAACGATATAAAATATCACAAAGTGCTAAAAGAATCAATTAAAAGAGACTTCCTAATTCCAATTAGGCATTCATTTGGTCCTTTAGGAATAGCACTTCGAATTTTGAATTTTGATTCATTTTATGATTTAATAACTCGTAATCAGATTTTGGTAACTAAATATTTGCAACTTGACAATTTAAAACAGATTTTTCAAGTAATTAAATATTATTTAATGGACGAAAATAGGAGAATTTATAATCCCGATACATGTAGTAACATTATTTTGCATCCATTCAATTTGAATTGGTACTTTTTCCATGATAATGTTTGTGAAAAAACAACGACAACAGTGAGTCTCGGACAGTTTATTTGCGAAAATATATGTATAGCCAACAACGGACCACACCTAAAATCGGGCCAAGTTCTAATTATTCAAGTTGACTCTATAGTAATAAGATCAGCTAAGACTTATTTGGCCACTCCAGGAGCAAGCGTCCGTGGTCATTATGGGGAAATCCTTTACGAAGGGGATACGTTAGTTACATTTATATATGAAAAATCGAGATCTGGTGATATAACGCAGGGTCTTCCAAAAGTGGAACAGGTGTTAGAAGTGCGCTCGATTGATTCAATATCGATGAATCTAGAAAAGAGAGTTGATGATTGG